ATAGAACAAGATCCATTTTGCATCATATCTAAGAGGTTCCTTGGTTCGGGCCGAAGAAGCAATGTCACTCGATCATTATCAAACTGACTGCAATCTTTTTCTGATCCCGCCAGAGCGCCTTCTCCTTCTAATAGGCCATGAACTAGATCAGAATCATTCTCAACGAGTCCATAAGAAGTGATCCCATTTTTTTCATCGGGTCCGGGTAGAGACCAAAGGTCTTGAGCGACCGATCCGGCAGAACAACTCAAAAGATAAAGAAGTGTCGTTAATTTCTTCATGCTCATTCCAAGTTCGAAATACCATTTGTACAAATAAGAATCCCCTTCATTACATGATTTCTTCTTCATATAGATAGATATAGGATCTATGGGGCAATTACTTAGAAGTACATTTTGTGCAACAGCCCTTCCTATCTGATAGAAAAGGATCCCATGATCCTGAACCGATCTTACCTGGGATCGCAAATCCCAAGTTTGCCTATGAAGAGCAGATCTAATTGTATTATTGTCTATAATTGATTTCTTCTGTGTAATACTAATCGATAGGGCCTCATTGGTAAGTGCTACAAGATCTCGTGCATTGGAACCCATGGTTATGGACCCGAGTCCATTAGTCTGGAACATTTTCTTTTCCAAGTGAAATCCCCTAGTATATGAAAGGGTGAAAAAGCGCTTTCGTTGTTGTGGAATAAGAAGCCTTCGTATCTTAATGCATGTATTTAATTTATTCGGAGCTATTAGAGCGGGATCCACTTTTTGGGGAATATGAGTCGAAGCAATAACAAGAATATTTCTAGCGGACCACCTGTCACAATCCCTGGAGAGATGGTTCACTAATAGACCGAGGGATAAGTAATTCGACTCATTCACATCCAGATCATGAATGTTTGGAATCCATATTATGCAAGGAGACATTGCTTTTGCAAATTCGAATTGAAGGGTGATATAAAATCGGTCTATTTCTGGCATCATATCCATAGTTAGCGCATTCATCACAGTTAGCAGCTCCAGCTCCGTATCAAGGTCACGATGGATATCGTCACCAGCATCGATATCGTCACTAGCATCGATATCGGCACTAGCATCGATATCGTCACTAGCATCAATATCGTCAATATCGGAATCATCAATAAGAAAACCTTTAGGCTTGTTATCCAGGAACTTGTTCAGAAATACCGTAATGAAAGGAACATAGGAGTTTGTCGCTAGGTATTTGACCAAATAGGATCGTCCAGTTCCTATAGAACCTATCACTAAAATACCCCTAGAGGGGGATAGGGCTAAGCGGAGCGAAAAGGGTTTTCCATGAGATGGGAAATGAAAACTATTAGCCCCACACGAGGTTTGTGAATAAGTGATTGTCTGATACTGAGCAAGGAATATCCGTCTTTCTGCTAAACAAGATGTATTGAACTCATAATTCATTAGACACTTTTTATGAATGTCAACTAAATATCGTAAGTAAATTGCTCCCGGTTGTTCAATCATTTGATAATCAGAGTCATTCTTTGATAAATGATCGCTATGAGTTAGACTCAATAGAATTTGATCAATCCTTTTTTCTGTCGTTAAGGTGGAGAACTGAACCAAGAATTCTCTTTCTTCATCATCAATCGAATCACTGTTCGCGACCCAGGATTCTATTTTATCATCAATCCAATCACCGTTCACGTTTTTTCTTTTTCTTATCAATGAATAGATCTCTTTACTTGTATGACTTAGATGTCTCGTATTTCTCGAAAAAGCGATTCGATTGGTGGGATTTGGTATGGTACTTATGAGATCAATGAGATTGATATTCAAATATTTCTTCTTAGAACGTATTGATTTGACCCCAGAAGCGGAACCACCACCCAATAGCATGTTACCGCCAGAAGCAGAACCCCGCATTTCTTCTAGAGAATCCCCTAATTGTTCCAGAGCAACTAGAAAGAGATTCTTTAACCAGAACAGTTCAGATGTAGGATACCTATCCAGAAGTTTTCGCAACTCAATCATGTATGATGGAATCATCAAAGATTTGACCTTTTCGAACTCTGTCTGTAACTCACTAGAGGCTCGGGAAACAAAGAGAAGATGTGTACGAACGAGATATCCAGCAACAAGAAGAAGGAAAAGGATTGAATAGAGGAACTCCCGAACATTTGGCGATCTCGGATGTGTCGATATCAATGGTGACTCATTATTTCGATGAATCATTTCTTCGGACAGAAGAAGATTATGTAAACACTTTCTCGAAATCTCACTTATCAGATTCCATTGTGGAAGACACCATTTTTTCTGAAGAATTCGCCATGATATATCTGATCCATACATAATATCATGAAAAATGGATACAAATTTTTGACTGCTACTTAGTATCGGCAATAGGTCTGAAAAAGTATCTAAAAATATCAAATTTAGATATTTGTACCCTGTCGAAGTAAAGAACCATGGCATATATGTTTGGAATAGATTCCATTTTGAGAGAGTTGAAAAAGCACTATCTCGTTGAAAGG